TTATGGAGTATTAGGCATCAAAATTTGGATATTTGTAAACGAGAAATAATAGAGCTTCATTTGTCTTGCCATTCTGGCCAGTGATAGAACAAAAAATTACAAACTGTTTCATTCTTTTTCTGTTAAATCAAACAAAAATGAACAATTCTAATTCTATAAGGTTGAATAAAAATTCGATTATACCATTTAGTATAATTGCTATGCTTAGTGTGTGACTCGTTAGTTTTTTCTTTAGAGTTTAGGGTTGAGATTCAAAAAAGAAAATAAAAATAGACTAACCCAACCCCTACTATGAACTTAGTAACATATAAATTAATAACCAACTTATTGCTTCGTATTGTCGAGATCCCAAGAAACAGTCATTATATGGGTGGATCAATCATATAGTTGTAGCAACTGAAATTTTTTCCATAAAAAAGAAATCTGATTATGGGTTGTGAAGCAAAAAAAAAGGGATGTGGATAAATGGAAGGATGATAGAAAGAGAGAACAAAAATATCAATGATATATGATTCCAATATGTAGGGTCTATGAATCACCTCATAAAAGGCAGTGTGATAAAGCATTAATACTGATATAATCAATACTGATATAAATATATAAATGAAATATAAATAAAAGAAATATAAATAAAATGCATAAAATAAAAATCAAATAATAAATAATAAAGAGCCTCGGGTTAATAAAAACTGAGGAGATTGACTCGGGAACGAATTTTGCCGGAAGCTCCATTGCAGAGTTCAGGCCTAACCATTAATGGAGAAGCTATGGGAACGACGAAACCTGTGACTGTATAGGATTCTATTGAAAACGAATCCTAATAATTCATTGGGTGGGATGGCGGAACGAACCAAGAAAAAATTGATTTATCCTGAGAGGTGTCATGAATTGACCCTACGAATGAAAGGGTCAATATTCGCCCGCGAAACCTTTATTTATTGGATTACAATTTTTTGGCGCGATTCGATAGAGGTAAAAATAAGGATTCATTATATTCTACGTTATATTCTAAAAAAAGAAGCATTTTTTATATTTTCTATATCTAATCTATATCTAATAATATACACGTCTAGCTGTATATTTTGTATATACATCTTCCTATATAACAAATTAAATATCAATAAATGCCATTCATTACTTCTAATTACTTATATATCTATTATATTTGTAATTATTTTTTTATTATTTAATATAATTATATAATATTATAATTATAACATGTGTATCTGTAATATTATTGAATCGTTTCATTCGCGAGGAGCTGGATGAGAAGAAACTCTCATGTCCGGTTCTGTAATAGAGATGGAATTAAGAAACAACCATCAACTATAACCCCAAAAGAACCAGATTTCGTAAACAACATAGAGGAAGAATGAAGGGAATATCTTGTCGAGGCAATCATATTTGTTTCGGCGAATACGCTCTTCAGGCACTTGAACCCGCTTGGATCACAGCTAGACAGATAGAAGCGGGGCGGAGAGCAATGACACGATATGCGCGTCGTGGCGGAAAAATATGGGTACGTATATTTCCCGACAAACCTGTTACAGTAAGACCTACGGAAACACGTATGGGTTCGGGAAAGGGATCCCCCGAATATTGGGTATCCGTTGTCAAACCGGGTCGAATACTCTATGAAATTGGCGGAGTATCAGAAACTGTAGCCAGAGCAGCTATTGAAATAGCTGCGTGTAAAATGCCTATACGAACTCAATTTGTTTTTTCACGATAGGGATGTAGAACTAAACAAAAGGGATATTGAGGATGAAAAAACAACCGCAGGTTTATTTTTTTCTGGACGGACAATATTTCTTTTATTCCTTCATCCTTTGCATTGAAATAACAGGTTCAAATAAAAAATATATGATTCAACCTCAGACCCTTTTGAATGTAGCGGATAACAGCGGAGCTCGAGAATTGATGTGTATTCGAATCATAGGAGCTGGTAATCACCGATATGCTCATATTGGCGACGTTATTGTTGCTGTAATCAAAGAAGCAGTGCCAAATATGCCTCTAGAAAGATCAGAAATCATTAGAGCTGTAATTGTACGTACATGTAAAGAACTCAAACGTGACAACGGTATGATAATACGATATGATGACAATGCAGCGGTTGTCATTGATCAAGAAGGAAATCCAAAAGGAACTCGAGTTTTTGGTGCGATCGCTCGGGAATTGAGACAGTTGAATTTTACTAAAATAGTTTCATTAGCTCCCGAGGTATTATAAATACTAGTGGATGACACTATGATATAGTAGGCTATCTGAAATAGATCAAATTAATAGATTGTGTCTCACGCATATACTTTTATTTAATAATGAAAAAAAAAAAAGAAAAAGGAAACATGTTGATTATATCAAAATTAGGAGGCACAAAAAATTATAATTCGTTATGGGTAGGGACACTATTGCCGATATAATAACTTCTATAAGAAATGCTGACATGAATAAAAAAGGAACGGTTCGAATAGCATCTACTAATATCACCGAAAACATTGTTAAAATACTTCTACGAGAAGGTTTTATTGAAAACGTTCGGAAACATCAGGAAAATAACAAATATTTCTTGGTTTCAACCCTGCGACATAGAAAGACTAGGAAAGGAATATATAGAACCGTTTTAAAGCATATCAGCCGACCCGGTTTACGAATTTATTCCAACTATCAACGAATTCCTAAGATTTTAGGTGGAATGGGAATTGTAATTCTTTCTACTTCTCGAGGTATAATGACAGATCGAGAAGCTCGACTAGAAAGAATTGGAGGAGAAATTTTGTGTTATATATGGTGATCTTCCTCCTCTGGTATCCTAATTTTATCTTAAACTTCCCATTTGTGAAAAAGAGAGGAAAAGTAAGTTATATACCTCTTCCTTCATTAGTTGATACTTCAAGGGGGTTGCCTGGAATGAAAGATCAAAAATTGATTCATGAAGGTTTAATTACTGAATCACTTCCCAACGGTATGTTCCGGGTTCGTTTAGATAATGAAGATCTAATTCTAGGTTATGCTTCAGGGAGGATCCGGCGCAGTTTTATACGTATACTACCAGGAGATAGAGTAAAAATTGAAGTAAGTCGTTATGATTCAACCAGAGGACGTATAATTTATAGACTTCGCAACAAAGATTCGAACGATTAGGTGATTTTTTAAACATTCCTTTCATAGGGACACAATTCGAAGTTAAAAAAAAAAGAAATATTCAAGAAACTTATTTTCCTCAAAAGAGTAGATTCAGAATTAAGGTAAGGAATAAGAAATATGAAAATAAGGGCTTCTGTTCGTAAAATTTGTGAAAAATGTCGACTGATCCGTAGGCACGGACGAATTATAGTGATTTGTTCCAATCCGAGACATAAACAGAGACAAGGGTAATCTTTCTAAAAAAGAACTTTCTTTTCTAAAGGGAGGACCCATGTAAGAATAAAAGATCTGTTTTAACATGAAATGGATATCTCCGTATCTTTTCTTTCTGTATATTTCTGACTCATATTTATGAGATGATAAAATATGACAAAAGCTATACCAAGAATTGGTTCACGTAGGAATGGACGTATTAGTTCACCTAAGAATGGACGTAGAATACCAAAAGGAGTCATTCATGTTCAAGCGAGTTTCAACAATACCATTGTAACTGTTACAGATGTACGAGGTCGGGTGGTTTCTTGGGCCTCCGCGGGTACTTCTGGATTCAAAGGCACAAGGAGAGGGACACCCTATGCGGCTCAAGCCGCTGCAGTAAATGCTATTCGTACTGTAGTTGATCAGGGTCTGCAACGGGCAGAAGTTATGATAAAAGGCCCTGGTCTCGGAAGAGATGCAGCATTACGAGCCATTCGTAGAAGTGGTATACTATTAAGTTTCGTACGTGATGTAACACCTATGCCACATAATGGGTGTCGACCTCCTAAAAAAAGACGTGTGTAGAAATAGGAATTAAACATATTTCAAGAGAAATAAATAGTTCAATGATCTGATCAAATAATATAATAAGTATTATTATAGTATGGTTCGAGAGGAAGTATTAGGATCCACTCGAACACTACAGTGGAAATGTGTTGAATCAAGAGTAGACAGTAAGCGTCTTTATTATGGTCGTTTCATTCTGTCCCCGCTTATGAAAGGTCAAGCCGATACCATAGGTATTGCCATGCGAAGGGCTTTACTTGGAGAAATAGAAGGAACATGTATCACACGTGCAAAATCTGAGAAAGTAGCGCATGAATATTCTACGATAGTAGGTATTGAAGAATCAGTACATGAAATTTTACTAAATTTGAAAGAAATTATATTGAGAAGTAATCTGTATGGAGTTATAGACGCATCCATCTGCGTCAGGGGACCTAGATACGTAACCGCTCAAGATATCATCTCACCACCTTCCGTGGAAATAGTTGACACGACACAACATATAGCTAACCTGACGGAACCAATTGATTTGTGTATTGGATTACAAATCAAGAGAGATCGCGGATATCGTATGAAATCCGCAAATAACTCTCAAGATGGAAGTTATCCAATAGATGCTGTATCAATGCCTGTTCGAAATGCGAATCATAGTATTCATTCTTATGGGAATGGGAATGAAAAACAAGAGATACTTTTTCTAGAAATATGGACGAATGGAAGTTTAACTCCTAAGGAAGCACTTTATGAAGCTTCTCGTAATTTGATTGATTTATTTATTCCTTTTCTACATGCGGAGGAAGAGGACATTAATTTCGAAGAAAATAAAAACAGGTTTCCTCTACCCCTTTTTACCTTTCAAGATAGATTAACTAATCTAAAGAAAAACAAAAAAGGAATTCCATTGAAATGTATTTTTATTGACCAATCAGAATTGCCTTCCAGGACCTATAATTGTCTCAAAAGGTCCAATATACATACATTATCGGACCTTTTGAGTAACAGTCAAGAAGATCTTATGAGAATTGAATATTTTCGAATAGAAGATGTGAAACAGATATTGGACACTCTACAGAAGTATTTCGCAATTG